TAAATTAAATGAAATATAACCAATTTTATATAAGTATTAAATTAAAATAATTAATAAATTTAAAATTTAATAAATTAAATTAAAATTGTAAATTTTGAAAGATTTATTAATTTAATTAAATTATATTGATTTATTAAATTTAATTTAGAGGTGAAAGATTTATTAATTTAGTTAAATTATATTGATTTAGTAAATTTAGTTTAGAGGTGAAAGATTTATTAATTTAGTTAAATTATATTGATTTAGTAAATTTAGTTTAGAGGTGAAAGATTTATTAATTTAGTTAAATTATATTGATTTAGTAAATTTAGTTTAGAGGTGAAAGATTTATTAATTTAGTTAAATTATATTGATTAGTAAATTTAGTTTAGAGGTGAAAGATTTATTAATTTAGTTAAATTATATTGATTAGTAAATTTAGTTTAGAGGTGAAAGATTTATTAATTTAGTTAAATTATATTGATTTAGTAAATTTAGTTTAGAGGTGAAAGATTTATTAATTTAGTTAAATTATATTGATTTAGTAAATTTAGTTTAGAGGTGAAAGATTTATTAATTTAGTTAAATTATATTGATTTAGTAAATTTAGTTTAGAGGTGAAAGATTTATTAATTTAGTTAAATTATATTGATTTAGTAAATTTAGTTTAGAGGTGAAAGATTTATTAATTTAGTTTAAATTATATTGATTTAGTAAATTTAGTTTAGAGGTGAAAGATTTATTAATTTAGTTTAAATTATATTGATTTAGTAAATTTAGTTTAGAGGTGAAAGATTTATTAATTTAGTTAAATTATATTGATTAGTAAATTTAGTTTAGAGGTGAAAGATTTATTAATTTAGTTAAATTATATTGATTTAGTAAATTTAGTTTAGAGGTGAAAGATTTATTAATTTAGAAATAGACTAAAATATTTAAGTCGTTAAATTCATAATTTAAAAATAATTTTTTTTTTCTTAAATTTTAGTTTAAGTTTATTTAAAATTTTTTCTTTACAAGAAAATGAAGTAATTATATACAAATTTATAAAAATTTTAATCTTAATTTAGTTAAAATTTAATTTTTATATTTTAGTTACATATATATATAATTTTAAAATTTAAAAGTATTTAAATAATAATTTATTTAATATGTAGAATTATTAATTTTTAATTAGTTAAAATATAGGAATTATAATAATATAAAATTATCATTGTGCCAGCATTTGCGGTTATACATGATATATAAATTAAAATAAAATAAATTAAAGTTTTATTAATTTTAAATTTATTAAATATAATAAAAAATTTTTAGATCAAACAAAAAATTTTTTAATATTATTTAATTTATTTAATTCATGTAAATATTTAATAAATTTTTATTTAAACTAGGATTAGATACCCTACTATAGAAATAAATGATTTATATTTAAATTATTATTAATAAAGTTAAAAAAATTAAAAATTATGGCGGTATTTTAATCTATTTAGGGGAATTTGATATATTAATTAGATAATCCACGATAAATTAAACTTAAAATTAAATATTTATGTATGTTTGTTTGATTAAATATTTTATAAAAATTTTAAATATTTAATAAATATTAATTTATTTTATTTCAGATCAATATATAATTAATTTTTAAGATATATTTATTGAATTACTTAAATTTTAGTTAAAAATAAATAAAATAAAAATTAATATTTATTTATTTATAGGATTTAATAGTAAAAAATTTAAAAATTTTTTATTTTAAATTGAGTTTTAAAATATGTACAAATTGCCCGTCACTTTTATTATTAATAAAATAAGTCGTAACAAAGTAAATGTACTGGAAAGTGCATTTAGAGGGATTTAGTTTAAAAGTTATAATATTTATTTTGCTAATAAAAGTTGATAATATTAATTCTTATTAATTAAAAATTAATTAAATTTTAAAATAAAGTTTAGTAGTTTAGTTTTAAATAAATTAATATTAAATTTAAGGATAATTTATTACTTAAAAATTTTTAATATTTATATAGTTAGTATTGTGAAAGATTATTTAATTTTAATAAGTTAATATTAATATTTTTTACCTTTAGTATCAGGGTTGATTGAAATAATTAAATTTATTTTTTTTTCTCGAAATAAGTTGATTTAATTAATTATATTTATTAATGTGAAATTATTAAATGTAATAATTAATTGGAATATATATTTTTTCAGAATTTATATATCTAGTTGTTTTATAAATAAATTTAATTTAATTTATTAATTAATTATAATTATGTTAATTATATTTATAATTATTTATATAAAAAAAAATTTTTGGGATAAGCTAAAAGTTTATATTAATATTTATTGTTAAATTAATTTGATGATTTTAATAAAGTTGATATTTCTTAATTAAATTTAGTGTATTATAATTAATAAATTAAATGTTTATGATTTAATAATTAATTTATTATTTTATAAAATTTAAAATTTTAATTTTTAAAATTTTGGAATAATGATTAAATTAGTAGTTTAAATTAAAAATTATGAAAATTAATTTAAGTTTAATTTAATGAATTCGGCAATAATATTTATTCAAATGTTTATTAAAAACATTGTTTATTGTTGGATAATAATAAATATTTTCTGCTCAATGAAAATTAAATAGCTGCATTTTTGTACTAAGGTAGCATAATCATTTGTCTTTTTAATAAAGTCTAGAATGAATGAAAAAATGAAATAAAATCTTTATAAAATTAATATAAGTGAATTTAAATATTAAGTTAAAATTCTTAAAAATTTTTAAAAGACGAGAAGACCCTATAGAATTTAATATAATTAATTTAATATATAAATTTATTAGAAAATTAAATTTGTTAATATTTAATTGGGGAAATTTTTAAATTTGAAAAACTTTAAAATCTAATTATTATAAGTATATTTAATTATAAAAATTATTAATAGTATATATAAATTAAATTACCTTAGGGATAACAGCGTAATAATTCTTAGATTTAAATATTAATGAATTGGTTGCGACCTCGATGTTGAATTAAGATAAATTATTAATAAAGAAATTATTTAATTAAGTCTGTTCGACTATTATAATCTTACATGATTTGAGTTTAGATCGGCGTGAGCCAGATCGGATTCTATCTTTAAATAAATAAAATATTAATTTGTACGAAAGGACTTTTAATTATAAATAGTTTAAATATAATGAATAAAATTAAATTTAAATTTAATTTTATTTTGGCAGATTAGTGCATTAAATTTAGAATTTAATAATAAATTTTATAATTTAAGTAAAAATTTGTATATTATATTTTTTAGATTATGTTTTTAGGATTTTATTGATAATAGCAATAGTGTTAATCTCAGTGGCCTTTTTAACTTTACTAGAGCGTAAAGTTTTAGGTTATATTCAAATTCGTAAAGGTCCTAATAAAGTTGGTTATATAGGAATTTTACAGCCTTTTAGGGATGCTATTAAGTTATTTAATAAAGAATTTTTTTATATCTTAAAATCTAATTATTTTTTTTATTTATTTAGTCCTTTGGTAGGAATAATTTTAATATTAATATTATGAAATTTAGTCCCTTATATGAGAATAGTTATATTATTTGATTATAATTTTATATTAATTTTATGTTTTTTAAGTTGTGGGGTTTATCCTTTAATAATTGGGGGGTGATCTTCAAATTCTTTGTATTCTTTATTAGGGGGATTACGTAGAGTAGCTCAAACTATTTCATATGAGGTAAGTTTAATTTTAGTAATATTAAGGTTGGTTTATATTTATGAGTGTATAAATTTTTTTAATTTTATTTATTATCAAAAAATATTTTTGATTTATTTATATAATTTACCTATTTTTTTAGTTTTTTTTGTTTCTTTATTAGCTGAGTTAAATCGTACTCCCTTTGATTTTTCTGAAGGTGAATCTGAGTTAGTCTCAGGGTTTAATATTGAATATATAAGAGGGGAGTTTGCTTTAATTTTTATTGCAGAATATGGGATAATTATATTTATAATAATATTAATAGTAATTTTTTTTTTTTATGGAAGAATTAATATATTAGTTATTTTATTATATATATTTTATTTATTTTTAGTAATTTGAGTTCGTGGTACATTTCCACGATTTCGTTATGATAATTTAATATATTTAAATTGAATAAGATATTTGCCATTAAGATTAAATTATATAATTTTTTTAATTTGTTTAAAAAGGATAAATTATTAGAAATTTTTTTTTTCTTTAATATGTATTCAAAACATATTGCTTAAATAGCTAAATAATTAAATTTTAGAATCTCTAAAATCTCTAATTTTAATAAATAAAATAAAGTATAAAAAGTATAGAATTGATGTAACTTGTCCAATAATAATGAAAGGATCTTCAACTGGTCGAGCTCCAATCCAAGTTAAAATATAAAAAATTATAATAAACATTCAAAATATAGTTTGATTTAAAAAATAAAATTTAAATCTTTTTATTTTATAATTATTTCTAAAAGGTATAGAGATTAAAATTAGAATTGATATTAAAAGGGCGATAACCCCTCCTAATTTATTAGGAATTGATCGTAAAATAGCATAGGCAAAAAGGAAGTATCATTCTGGTTGAATATGAATGGGGGTGATTATAGCATTAGCTTTATTGTAATTTTCAGGGTCAGATAATATATATGGTTGAGATAAGCAAATAAATAGTAAAATATTTAAAATTAAAATAAAACCTAATATATCTTTAATTGAAAAGTAAGGATTAAAAGGAATTTTAAAATAATTTCTGTTTAATCCTAAAGGGTTTGAAGATCCAGTTTCATGCAGGAATATTAAGTGAATAATTACTAAAAATAATACTACGAATGGTAAGATAAAATGAAGTGAATAAAATCGATTTAAAGTAGCATTATTAATAGAAAATCCACCTCATAATCATATTACTATATCATTTCCAATATAAGGGATTGCAGAGATTAAGTTAGTAATAACTGTAGCCCCTCAGAATGATATTTGACCTCATGGTAGTACATACCCTAAAAAAGCAGTTATTATAGTTATTAAAAAAATTATTACTCCGGAAAGCCAGGTTTTTTCAAATTTATAAGAGTTATAAAATATTCCTCGTCCAATGTGGATGAATATACTAGTAAAAAATAATGATGCTCCATTTATATGGATTAAACGAATTAATCATCCATTATTGATATTTTGCATAATATGAATAATTCTATTAAATGCTAAATTAATATTAGCACAATAATGGAAAGAAAGGAATAAGCCTGAAATAATTTGGATTAATAAACATAAACCTAAAATTGACCCTAGATTTCATAAAGTAGAAATATTTAAAGGAGTAGGTAAAATAATAATTATAGAATTAATTATTCTTAGAATTGCATTATTTTTAAGTAAGGATTTTTTCATAATAATATACATTTAAGTTAATTTTCGTAGAGTAAATTTATTAGAAATAAGTATTTTTACTAGAAAAGTTAGTCTTATTAGTAAATAAAAAATTGAAATTATTATAGATATATTTAAATTATATATATATATAAATAGAATTTTATAAATTTTATTTTTATAAATTTGAGGGATATAATTATATCAAATTGAAAATTCATTAAATTTATAAAATATAATTATTAAAAATATTAAACAGATTAAAATTTTAAAGAAATAATTTTTTAAAAAAATTAGTTTAATTCTCATAATTATATTATTAATAAATCTAGTAAAATATAGGAATAAAATTATTAATCCTCCAATAATAATTAGAAAACTAATAAATGATCATCATCTTGAATATAAATACAATCTTAAATTTAAAGAGAATATAATATTAAAAATTATTAAAATAGAACCTAAAATTAAAGGATGAAAATGATTATAATGTATAGGTAATAAGTTAATTATTAGAAGTAAAGTAGATAAATTAATAAGAACTATAATTAGAATGTTTAAAAATTTTATCATTATCTTATATATATATATATTATAATTAGTAAACTTAATTTAATATAAAAATTTTAATTTTGTAAATTAAATTTATAAGCATTTATAGTTTATTAAGTCAAAAAAAAATAATTATCTTTAATCTCCAAAATTAAAATTTTAAATATAAACTATTTTTTGTTTTTTAAAATATTTATATAAATTATTATTTTTTTATTTTATTATATTTTATAAATTTATTTATATTTTCTTTTTTTTATGATTATTTAATATTAACTTTAATAAGTTTAGAGTTTTTAATATTAAGAGTTTTAATATTATTAATAATAAATTTAATATTTTTAAATTTAGAAAATTATTTGCTTTATTATTTAATTTTTGTAGTTTGTGAGAGTGTATTAGGGTTAACTTTATTATTAATATTAATTCGTAATAAAGGAAATGATAGAACAAAAGTATTAAGAATAATTTTATGATAAAAATTGTTTTTTATATAATTATATTAAATTTTATTTTGTATATATTAAATTATTATAATTTTATTTATATAAGTTTAATAAAATTAATTTTAATTTTATTTTTTTTTTTGATGACTAATTATAATGAATATTATATAATAATTTACAGAAATTATGGTTTTGATATATTTAGTATAGTATTAGTTTTATTAACTTTGTGAATTATAGCTATTGTAAATTTGTTAAGATTAAAAATTCATGAAAAAAAAAAATTAATATTGATGTTTATTTTGTTAGAATTTATTTTATTAATAAATTTTTTTAGAATTAATTTATTTAGATTTTATTTATTTTTTGAATTTAGTTTAGTTCCTATTTTTATAGTAATTATAGGGTGAGGTTATCAACCTGAACGGTTAAAAGCTTCTTTTTATATAATTTTTTATACAATATTTTTTTCTTTACCATTTTTAATATTTTTATTACTAATTTTTTTAAATTTAAATTCATTAGATATAATAATATTTAATAAATTAATATTGAGAAAATTCTGATATTTATTAATTTATTTATTTTTTTTTATAATTTTTTTAGTAAAATTACCAATATTTATTTTTCATAATTGGCTTCCTAAAGCTCATGTTGAAGCTCCTGTCAGAGGAAGAGTTATTTTAGCAGCAATTATATTAAAATTAGGGGGTTATGGGATTATTCGAATATCAATATTAATAAATATAAAAGTTTTTATTTTTAATGATTTGTTAATAGTTTTGAGAATTTTTGGTATAGTATTATTGAGAATATTAAGTTTACGTCATTTTGATATAAAAGTAATTGTGGCTTATTCTTCAGTAGTTCATATGGGTATAATATTATTAGGGTTATTTAGAATAAAAATTTGAGGATTATTAGGTGGGTTAATAATAATAATTAGCCATGGTTTATGTTCTTCAAGAATGTTTATTATAGTTAATTATTTATATGAGCGATCACATAGACGTAGGTTACTAATTAATAAAGGTAGAGTAATTTTTTTACCTTCATTTATAATTTTTTGATTTATATTATGTATAAATAATATGGCTTCTCCTCCTTCGTTAAATTTAGTAAGGGAAGTAATAATTGTATTTATTTTAATAAATTGAGGTAAAAGAATTTTTTTTTTTATTATATTAGGAATATTTTTAAGAGCTTGTTATAGTTTATATTTATTTTCTTATGTTTATCATGGATCTTATAATTGTAAATTAATGAAAATTTACAGGATAAGAATTTTAGAATTTATAGTTTTATTTATTCATTTAATTTTATTAAATTTAATAATTTTAAAATTAATTGTTTTAATTTAATTTAAATAATTTAAGTAAAATATTGATTTGTGGAATCAAAAATATAATTTTTTTTATTTTAAATAATTATTTATTTTTATTTAAGAGGTTTGATATTTTTAATAATAAGAATTATATTATTTATTTTAAGAATTATAATGTTTTTGTTAAAATTTGAGGTATTTTTAGAATGAAGGTTAATGACTTTTAATTCAATACAATTAAATTTTTTATTATATTTAGATTGAATTTCTTTACTATTTATTTTTACAGTAATATTAATTTCTTCGATAGTTATGTTTTATTGTATTGAATATATAAGTCATGAAATTATAAATTTGCGATTTTTTTATTTAGTATTTTTGTTTATTTTGTCTATAGGTTTAATAATTCTTAGTCCTAATTTAATTAGAATTATTTTAGGTTGAGATGGTTTAGGTTTAACTTCTTATTGTTTAGTAATTTTTTATCAAAATTATTTTAGATATAATTCAGGAATATTAACAGTATTAATAAATCGTGTAGGTGATATTTTAATTATAATATCTATTAGATTAATAATTATATATGGTAGATGAAATTTTATGAATTTAAATTTTGAGAATTTTTATTTATTTATTTTTATTATTTTAGCTAGATTTACTAAAAGAGCTCAGTTTCCTTTTTCATCTTGGTTGCCTGCAGCAATAGCTGCTCCTACTCCCGTGTCTTCTTTAGTTCATTCATCAACTTTAGTGACTGCTGGGGTATATTTATTGATTCGATTTCATTATTTATTGTATAAAAATTTAATGTTAATATATTTTATTTTAATTGTAAGGATAATTACTATAGTAATAGCAGGTGTGTTTGCGAATTTTGAATATGATTTTAAAAAAATTATTGCATTTTCTACTTTGTCTCAGTTAGGATTAATAATAATAATTTATAGAATAAAGTTTTTTATTCTTTCATATTTTCATTTAATTGTTCATGCTATATTTAAATCAATAATATTTATATGTTCAGGAATTGTAATTCATTCAATATTAAATTATCAGGATATTCGTTTTATAGGTAATTTATTGGAGTTTATACCTTTTACTTTTTTATCAATTATAGTAGCTAATTTTGCTTTATGTGGAATGCCTTTTTTTTCAGGATTTTATTCTAAAGATTTAATTTTAGAAAAATTTTTTATGAGGAATTTTTTTTTAATTTTATATATTTTTTTAATCATAGGTACTTTATTAACTGTAATTTATAGGGTTCGTTTAATTTATTATTTATTAAGAAAAAAATTTAACTTTTTTTCTTTTTTTAAAATTAATGATTATAAATTTATAAATTTTTCTTTATTAATTTTAATATTCAATTCTTTAGTTTTTGGTTATTTAATAAATTGAGTAATTTATATAAATATTGAAGAAATTTATTTAATAAGATTGGAAAAAATATTAATTTTATTGTTATGTATAATTTCTATTTTATTAGGAAAAAAATTTTTTATTAAAAAATTTTATTTGAATTATATATATATATATATATCTGGGAAAATATTTTTTTTGAATTATATAAATTTTTTTTATGTTTTATCTATGACGGTTTATAAAAATTATTATTTTTTAGTTGATAAAGGAGTGGAAAACTTGAGTAGAGTTTATTCTTTTACACTAGTTAAATTAATGTGAGTAAATTTATTTAACAATAATAATTTATTAGAATTTTTATTGTTAATAAGATTTATTGTTTTAGTTATTTTTATAATTTAATTTAAATAGTTTAATAAAAATTTAATATTGAAGATATTAAGATAAATTTAATTTTTTTAAATATTTAAATAACTAATTTATTAATTTTTATATTGAAAATATAATGTTTTAATTAAACTATATAAATATTATGTAATGAAAAAATGAATTTTTTCAACTAATCATAAAATTATTGGAATTTTATATTTTATATTTGGTATATGAGCGGGAGTTTTAGGTTTATCATTGAGAATACTAATTCGATTAGAATTAGGAAGTCCTGGTTCTTTAATTGGTAATGATCAGATTTATAATTCTATTGTTACAGCTCATGCATTTGTGATAATTTTTTTTTTTGTAATACCAGTTATAATGGGTGGATTTGGAAATTTTTTAATTCCTTTAATTATAGGAATTCCAGATATAGTTTTTCCTCGAATAAATAATATGAGATTTTGATTATTACCTCCTAGATTAATACTTTTAACTTCAAGAATATTTGTAGGTTCAGGTACAGGAACAGGGTGAACTGTTTATCCTCCTTTATCATCAAACCTGGGGCATATAGGTCCTTCAGTAGATTTATCTATTTTTTCTTTACATATTGCTGGTATTTCTTCAATCATAGCTTCAATTAATTTTATTACTACTATTTTAAATATAAAATTGTTTAAAATAGATTTTATTCCTTTGTTTTCTTGATCAATGTTACTGACTGCAGTATTACTTTTATTATCTTTACCAGTTTTAGCTGGGGCTATTACTATACTTTTATTTGATCGAAATTTAAATACATCATTTTTTGATCCTATTGGAGGAGGGGATCCAATTTTGTATCAACATTTATTTTGATTTTTTGGTCATCCTGAAGTTTATATTTTAATTCTCCCAGGCTTTGGTTTAGTTTCTCATATAATTAGAAATGAGAGAATAAAAAAAGAAGTATTTGGGGTTATAGGAATAATTTATGCGATAATTTCAATTGGGTTATTAGGTTTTATTGTATGAGCACATCATATATTTACTATTGGGATAGATGTAGATACTCGGGCTTATTTTACTTCAGCAACTATAATTATTGCTGTTCCCACAGGAATTAAAATTTTTAGGTGATTAGCTTCAATAAATGGAATAAAATTATTTTTTAATATTAGAAATATGTGAATTCTGGGGTTTATTTTTTTATTTACTTTAGGTGGATTAACAGGGATTATATTATCAAATTCTTCTGTAGATATTGTTTTGCATGATACTTACTATGTAGTAGCTCATTTTCATTATGTTCTTTCTATAGGAGCCGTATTTGCTATTTTTGGGAGGTTTATTTATTGATATTCTTATATATTTGGATATACAATAAATAAAGGTTTATTAAAAATTCAATTTTTTTGTATATTTTTGGGGGTAAATTTAACATTTTTTCCTCAACATTTTTTAGGATTAGCTGGAATACCTCGTCGTTATAGAGATTATCCTGATTCATATTTGTGTTGAAATTTAGTTTCTTCTACAGGGTCTTTAATTACTTTTATAAGAACATTATTATTTTTTTATATTATTTGAGAGAGAATTGTTTCTAATCGTATTGCTATATTTTTAAAAAATTTAAATAACTCAATTGATTGAGTTACTACTATTTCACCAAGATTGCATACTTTTTATGAAATTCCTAAAATTTATTTAAAATAACTAATAAATTTTTTATATTTATGAAATGTATTTTAATTAATTAATTTAATATGGCAGATTAGTGCAATAAATTTAAGCTTTATAAAAATAAAATTTTTTTTATTATTAAAATTATTTCATTATGAACTAATATAAATCTTCAAGATAGAAATTCTTCTTTAATAGAAAATTTAATTATATTTCATGATCATGCTATAATTATTATTATGATGATTTTAATTTTAATTTTATATATTTTATATTTTATAGCAATTAATAAATTTGTTAATCGTAATATATTTGAAGGCCAAATAATCGAAATTATTTGAACTTTAGTTCCAGTATTATTATTATTATTTTTAGTATTTCCTTCTTTAAAAATTTTATACTTAAGAGATGAAATTTCTAGGCCTTTTATTTCAGTTAAAGTTTTAGGTCATCAATGGTATTGATCTTATGAATATAATGATTTTGATAGGGTAAATTTTGATTCTTATATAAAATCTGAGTTAGAAGATTTTGATTATCGGTTATTAGATGTAGATAATCGAGTTGTTATTCCTGTAAATTTAAATCTTCGAATGATAATTTCTTCATTGGATGTAATTCATTCTTTTGCTATTCCCAGAATTGGGGTTAAGGTCGATGCAGTTCCTGGTCGAATCAATCAGATTATAACTAATTTTAATCGACCTGGGATTTATTATGGTCAATGTTCAGAAATTTGTGGTGTAAATCATAGATTTATACCTATTGTTTTTGAATGTAATAGGTTAAAAAATTTTTTAAGTTGAATTGTAAACTTCGAGTAACTATTCATTTGAAGTATTTAGTTAAATACTATATTTTGATTTAAAAAATCAATTCTTTAATTAAGATATCAAATGTAAAAATTAGTTAATTTATAACGTAAATATGTCATATTTAAATAATTTTTAGAAAAATATTTTTATTTATTTATTTAAATTAATTATTTAAAAATATTAATTTTGTAAATTAAATAAATTTAATTTAACTAATATTTATTTATACCTCAAATAAGACCAATAATGTGAATAACTTTGTATATTTATTTTTTATTAATTTATTTTTTTATTATAATTATTTTAAATTTTATAATTTTAGTAAAAAATAAAGTAGAAAAATTTAATTTAATTAGAAATTTTTTAAATTACAAAATTAAATGATAAATAATTTATTTTCTATTTTTGATCCTTCTTCTTCTTTTTTATTCTCTTTAAATTGATTGATTAGAATTATATTAGTATATATAATTTCGATCATATATTGATTTATTCCTTCACGATGAAATTATTTTAATTTAATGATTTTAAGTTTATTAGTTTCAGAATTTAAGGTTTTATTATCAAAAAAAGTTAATGTTCTTAATTTAATTATTTTTATTAGGGCTTTTATATATATTTTTTTAAATAATTTTATAGGTTTATTTCCTTATATTTTTACTTCTACTAGACATTTAAGAATAAGTTTAGCATTGTCTTTATCTATGTGATTATCCTATATAATTTATGGATGAATTAATCATTCTAATCATATATTTACTCATTTAGTTCCTCAAGGAACTCCAAGAGTATTAATACCTTTTATAGTAGTAGTAGAATCACTAAGAAATTATATTCGATTTGGTACTTTAAGAGTGCGTTTAACTGCTAATATAATTGCTGGTCATTTATTAATAACTTTAATTTCTAGAACTGGGCCTGGTTTAAATATATATTTATTAATTTTAATAATTTTAAGTCAAAGTATTTTAATTATTTTAGAATTAAGAGTTTCAATTATTCAAGCTTATGTGTTTTCTGTATTAAGAACTTTGTATAGAGCTGAAGTAAATTAGATTTTGTGTAGATTAATGATAAAATTATTTCAACCTTTTCATTTAGTAACTCTAAGCCCCTGACCTGTATTAATATCTTTTAGAGTAATAAATTTTTTAATTAGATGTATTTATTGATTTAATTTTAAAAATTTAATTATTATATTTTTAAATTTAATAATTTTAATTTTATGTTTTTATCAATGATGACGTGATGTAGTTCGAGAAAGATTATATCAAGGTTTTCATTCTTTAAAAGTTGTTAGAGGTTTAAAATTAGGGATAGTATTATTTATTGTTTCAGAAATTTTTTTTTTTATTAGAATTTTTTGATGTTATTTTCATATATTTTTATCTCCTAGAATTGAAATTGGAACTCTTTGACCTCCAAAAAATTTAGATGCATTCAATCCCTATAGAATTCCTTTGTTAAATTCTGTTATTTTATTATCTTCAGGGGTAACAATTACTTGATGTCATTATAGTATTATCAAATCAAGATATAAAGCTAGAGTAGTTAGATTATTTCTTACTATTTTTTTGGGAGTTATTTTTACTTTATTTCAATTATATGAATATATGGAAAGATCTTTTACTTTTAGGGATTCAATTTATGGTTCAATTTTTTTTATATCTACAGGATTTCATGGATTACATGTATTAATTGGGACGATATTTTTAATAGTAAATTTTTTTCGATTAGTTTATTTAAATTATTCAAGAATTCATCATTTTGGTTTTGAGGCAGCTGCATGATATTGACATTTTGTAGATGTAGTTTGACTATTTTTATATTTATTAGTATATTTTTGATCATATTAGATTAATTGGAATTTAATTCAATGAATTTATTAACAATAAATTACCTCAAGTTTGGTTTCAATTAACAATATATATATATATATATATATATATATATTTATATAGTATAATTAGTATAAGAAATTTCCAATTTTTAGGTTAATGTAAATTATATAAATATAAATTTATAAATATTATTTATATGTTAGTATTTAATACATTAATTTTTGAAATTAAAGATAATAATTAAATTTATTATATATATATATATATATATATATATAGGAATGTTTAAATTTTACAGGATTTTTTTAAATTTGCAATTTAATATTTTAGATAAATTATTAAACAAATTATTTTATTCAGTTTAGAGCGCCTTCTCATCATTCTATAATTAATCCTAATAGTAATAATAATAAAATTAAATTTATAGAGTTTACTAAAATAAAGTAATTATTTAATCTTGTAAAAGTAAATGGTAAAATTACAGCAATTTCAATATCAAAAATTAAAAATACAATTCTTACTAAAAAAAATTGTAAGGAAAATGGAAGGCGGTTTTTTACTATAGTATCAAATCCGCATTCAAATCTAGAAGATTTTTCTCGATCTTTAAATTCTTTTTTGGAAAGAATTAAATTTACGATTAATATTAGACTTACAATCAATCTAGCTAACATAAGATAAGTTATTAATAATATAATGTTAGAAAAAAAAAGATAAAAATAGATTAATATTTAATAAAAGAATTAGAAATTCTTTTGTTTGTTATCTCAAAAAAAAAAATTAGAAATTTGGAGGAAAAAAAAAAGAAAAAGGGGGGCCTTTTTTAAATTTTAAGTCGAAGTTAAATTTCAAAGAATTGAATTCTTTTTTAATAATATGGCTGATTTAAAGTGATAAATTGTAAATTTATTTATAAGAATAATTCTTTATTATTATAAAATTAATGAAAATAATTTAAAAAATTATATAATTTATTCTATCAAAATAATCCTTTTGTCAGGCATTTCATAATACAATTAATTTATGTTTATTATTATTATTTTTCTTTACCAATATTATTAATTTCAAATTTTCTTGTTTTATTGAGGGATAATTTTTTTTTTATATGAATAATTATAGAAATTAATTTAATATGTTTTATTAGAATATTAGCGGTGTATAAATTTTGTTATACTCAAATTTTAATAAATTATTTTTTAGTTCAAGCATTTAATTCTTATTTATTTTTATTTTCTTCAATTTTATTTAGATATAATTTAATAAAAAATTCCATGGAATTTTTTATTTTTTTTTCTATGATTTCTAAGATAGGTTTGCCTCCTTTTCATTTTTGATATATAAGTTTTATAAAACAATTGAATTGAATATTATTTTTTATTAATTCTTCTATGCAGAAATTTATTCCTTTAGTGATTATTTATTTAAATGTAAGAAAGAGAATTTTAATTACTTGTTTAATAATAATAATAATTTTTTTATCTCCTTTTTTAAGAGTTAATTTTTTTACAATAAAGTTTATTATGTGTTTTTCTTCATTTATTCAAATTTTATGACTTGTTAATTTAATAATATTTAATGAAATTGTGTGAATTGTATTTTTTTTAATTTATAATTTAATTTCTTTTAGTTTAATTTATGTATTTTATAAATTTAATATTAATTATTTGCATGATTTAAGTTTAAAAAATTTAAATTTAATTAATTATTTAATTAATTTTATGATTTTTTCTTTAGCTAGAATTCCTCCATTATCTGGATTTTTAAATAAATTGATTTATTTTAAATGTATAATTTATGTGAATTCTATATATTTTCTAGTTTTGTTAATATTATTTTCTTTAATAACTTTATATTTTTATATTCGTATTATAATATTTAATAGAATAATTTTTGCTGTAAATGTTAAAAAATTTAATTATTTAATTAAAAATTTTAAAATATTAAATTTTTCTTTAGCAATAATGTTTACAATTTTTTTTTTTGTTTTAATTGAATTATTTTAATTATTAAAAAATTAAAATTTTAAGTTATTAAAACTTTAAACTTTCAAAGTTTAATAAATATATATATAAAATTATATAAATTTTA